ACTCAATTACATCGAGCCTTGTATAGGTTCTGGAAGAAGCGCACCCCTAAACTACAAGCTTTGAAGCCCCTACTTTATTATATATAGGATATTTGAAGAAGCCCCTTTCTACAAACTTTCTATAATATAAGGCGTCTCGGACGTTCTTCGCATGCTTGAGCGCCCTTTCAGTAAGGTTGTCAAAAGGCGAAAGTAAACTTTCCTTTATTACTAAAAAAATCGAATAGGGTAGGGCTAGGGCGCTAACGAGCAAGAAAAGGTAGCCTATCTATATACTATCTATATAGATAGTATAAGGTGCCTTTACTTTATCATCTTGACTTTATAATAGAATAGAATGGAATGCCCTTCTTTCTCAAAGTCAAGTTTCTCGCTTCTTGCTTTAGAAAGATTGCAGGGGATCGTCGATCTCTTCCTTCAGCCGGCTCCGCCCTATCTATTCATCTCTTTTTTCAAATGGTAGGGGTCATAGATCTTGAAGATTCATATCCATTCTCAATAGATCTATCTATCGATAGAAAGATATAGATCTCTATCTGGATCTATCTCCATATCTAAGGAAGAACCAACACTTAAAGGGCGTAACCGAAGGAAGGTTCTCACCCTGTCCCCGACATTGTTCTCCGACGATGTCCCCTGGGCGGAAGGGGTCACCATTCTCTTTCTTCAATCGTTCCGATCAGGACAAGTGGGTTGGTTCGTTTCGTCCTACTATCTACCTACGCAATTTTCTGTCTTCGTTCGTGATCATGTTGGGCGAAAGGTAGTTGTAGAGGAGCGGATGTGAAACGGCGATCCCCCCCCTTTCCATTGAAGTAGGGAGGGCCTCCTTCCCCACCATTCCGGCCTTTTATAGATAGGGATTTTACCAATGCTGAAGGTAGCTTGCTTACCAAGCCACCCACTTGAGAAGCTAGTCGCCAGAAAGAAGGGACTTGGGCTTCGTAGAAGCTCCTCCCCCTGTAGTCGTAGTACTCGGCTCGTTGCTACTTTGATTCAAAAGGTAATCGACGGTTCCCGACTTTCTCCGGTTTTCGCAATCGTAACCATTTGTCATTCCGATTACTTCATCCATAAACTTTTTATTCTTATTTCAGCGGTACGCTCTAAAAAAAAGTAAAGTCTAAGCGCATATGGCACGAAAAGGAAATCCGATTTCGTCCTGATCTACGACCACCCTCTCCCTTTAAGCCTGCTACAGCTACAGTTGCTGTCCTAAGGGCAGTTCCTGTTGGAATACCCGTTAGAGTTCTTGCAGTCCCTATCCATGCCCCTCCTGTTCCAGTGGCAGTTTGGGTGGGGTTCCTATCCATAACCTGTAGAAGACTATCAAGTTATATTCATAAGGATCTCATCCCATGAGTTAGAAATTGGAAAGGTTTTAGTTGAAGTTGCTTGCTTTTCTTCTGCTTTCTATTCTTAAGTTTCCATTGCTAGAACAGCTCTGACTCTGTACTACGGTATTCTAACGCTTTTTTCTTAGCTGATATAGGTTACAGAAGAAACATTATAGCCCCAACGATAAAGGGAGAGAAGGGACTAGCCTACCTCCTATTACTCAAAAGGGAAATTCCTTCGCACATAATGAAATTAAGGTCGATAAAGGGAGAGATCCTGTACTTCCTAAACTTTGTTTTAGGGAATGCCGCTTATCAGCTTTACAAACTGAATATCGCATATCAGCTGTCCTTCTTTCTCTTGAATGGATAAAGGTTTCATTATGAGTCTTAATCTAGTACAGACTATGGCTTAAGAGATTACATAACCTAGCTATATCCATATAAGAATGCTTCGGGGGTAGCTTGAGGAGAGGTTGGAGGTTGACTTCCTGTGGGAGTGGGTTTAAGATCAGGGCACTAAGGAAAGAGAAGGTTTAAAAGTAAAAGCCAACGGGAGGCCGGTATTTGTATTCGGTTTTTTCTCACTGGTTCTACAAGGAGATTATTGACGTGTGGCAGAACAAAATATATGAAGATTTCGGCAAAAATGACTAAAACAAATTGAAATGTAATTCAAATGATTATTCATTTTTTTTTTTTCGTTTTTCTTTGCTGAACTTCTTTCTTAAGTTCAGTCTTTTGACATTAGTCCGGGTTTGCTAGGTTCCCCTTAAAAGTAATAACGTATAACGGAACGTGTATTATAATAAGAGAATTCTTGCTACCTATCGTCTATCATCATGAGAATGGATTCATCGTCATGAATTACCGGTATAACCAGCTAAGCTAGAGAGCGGATATCCTACTCGTTTCCGTTCTGGCCTAAACTAAAGGCCCAATGCATTTTTTTTTATATGAAAACACTGATCGAACCAAATCCTAGACACCAGAATGAAGTGACGAAAGGCTTTTTAACTATACCTCCTAAACTTAAAAGATGCCATAACAACAATCTTCATCCCTTACTTAGACGCCTTTCCTATGCACCCTTCGCCTTGCGGCTCACCTGATCTACGACCACCCTCTCCTAGTATTAATGCCTTTGTCCGGAGTCCTTCTTGGACCATCTCTAGACAAAATCTTAGTGTATGTCCCACGACCTGTGGTACCGGCAGTAGTTGGAATCATCAACTTTAGCGATCTCGGCGGGTATGTTAGGTAGCTATACCACACAAGGAGTTCTTTTCCATGAAGGAAAGATAATGTGTTCTCCCTATCCCAAGATTCGAGGTAATGAGTCCTCTATCAAGACGTCCCCCCGCAAGCTTGGCTGGAGGCAAGCACGCGAAGATTGTCACGCAAAGACTTGAAAGGATGTGAAGAGAGGCTCTTGGTAAACATTGGCGATCTGTCGAGACGGATTAAGAGGATACACGACAAAAGGAATTGTTCTATTTCTAAACTTCACCTTCACCAAGTATAGGTTTATTTCAATAATCTTTTTTCTTTCTATCCCGAATCATGTCTCTTTCTAGTAAGCCCCTTTAGATAAGGGCGATAAAAAAAAGAATAAAAACAATTTCTGTAAGTAATAAGTAAATGCCTTTTTTTTCTCCTAAAGTTGTCGGAATTTTTCGTAATAAGATATTGGCTACAATTGAAGAGGTCTTATCAATTAAATTTCCATTTATCCGGCATAGTTAGCAATCCATTCTATAATTCTTCTCATTACCTATCGTGGGAAAATGCTCCCACAAACAAAGGAATTGTAGAGTACGAAATAACAGAAAAAGAGACTAATAAAAAAAAAGATGTGGACTTGGACAGAGATCAATAGGAAATATTTGAATCCGATTTGATTTCATTCATTAGTAGTAGTATACTAATGAACGGAACTAAACCTATTTCATCGAAGTTGAAGAATCAAGGAATTTTTCCTACAGATTCTGATAACTCGAGAAGTGTTTTTTTTTATTATGATCAAAAGAGAAAAAAAAATAGAATAATCAATCATTCCATGATGAAAATAGAATTTAAATCTATTTTGTGTGCATAGCGTGTAGACACTATACAATCGAAATAAAAAATCCATGGACGATTCATGAATTTGTAATAGATCTATGAGGTTGCTCATGGGAAGAGTTGTTGTTGAGAAATCTGAAACTTGAAAGGATTTTATTAATTCCTATAGAACCCTAGTCTAAAAGTAACCATAGTAGAAAATATAGATCCATCAGTTGATTCGTTCCAATTCATTGGTTTAATCCAGTATAAATATCAATATAAGACGGGATCGTCGTCTTGACAAACATGAAATAGAAATAGTGCTTTTTGGGGGTAAAAAATGGTTGGTTTTTGTTCCTCGAGCCGGTGATGAAGATCTTTCTTTAACGAAAAGTTTTCTATTTCTTTCTAATGGATTGGTCGTACCTTTACTGCAAGAATATGAATGACTCGCTATTCACTCGGTTTCTGGGTCATAATCATAAGATTATGTAGGAGAGATGGCCGAGTGGTTTAAGGCGTAGCATTGGAACTGCTATGTAGGCTTTTGTTTACCGAGGGTTCGAATCCCTCTCTTTCCGTATCCCTATCTTAACCTAATTCACCAACGTTACCGACAAAAATTAAAAAAAATAACAATGGAAAGGTCAATTTTGAATTTCCGATCTTTCTATTTGACCCAGTTCATATCTTTGTTTCGTGTGTTCCCAGGCCAGGAGGAATTCGATCTCTTCAATCTCGGCGCCTCCTCATTTCAGAGGTTATTTTGATCATCCCTATTTTGTGGTGATAAAGAATACATGCAGATTGAAAGTCTTGATCTAAACAGACATAAAATGAACAGCTCTATGAGGCCAAATTCCGAGTCAAAAGTTTTTTATAAGTAACGAGAAGCTCTCAAGAGTTTCGATCATCAACAACGGAAAAGTCGTAGCGCGTTTAGCACTCAGTGCCAGCAAGACCTTGCATGCGTGGAGCTGTAAAATGGTCAGACACTGACATCGATTCCTGAGGAATTGGTCAGGAAGAACAAACAGGTGAAATAGTTGTTACATGGGTTGAGCTTTCAGTAAGCCCTTATTTCTCGGCTCACTAGACGGGGAATATGCGTACAGTAGAAAAAGCTTGAAGCAACTAGCAATGCTACCAAAAATCAAGGAGAGTTTTACCAACCCTGCCATCCTAGAGCGTTAGCGTACAAGAAGGGCATTTATCAATTGAGTTAGTCACACATTTTTTCTCAGATGTAGAAGTTTTATTCCGATTGATTTGGTGTTTAGTTGGCTGCACTCTGGGTCTCACCTAAGATCCGCAGTCTACCCGAGGCTATCGTTAACTGGGGCACGCGAGAACCAATGGTCAGTACCTCTTGACTAGGGAAGGGGTTCTTGGGAGATAGCTCTGGTTCGTGCGCATTAGAAGTAGACATGAGTGAAAGACCTTGCCTCAGTGCTCTCGCTTTGAGGGATTCGCCAGGTGATGATTATTCGATGGCTTGGTAAAGGTTAGGTTGAGTTAGTCGATACTAGAGCTTATAGAGTCTTTATCGGATCGGTCCTTCGCGTAGTCAACTCATTCAAATCTGTAGCTTACTGTGAGCCCCATACCAAACCTTGCCTGTCTATGATTCTCTGGATTCTATCGGAAATCGTCCGTCCATCAGTCCGAAACCGAGTGAGCATCCGTATCCACGTCCGAATCCGTCACAACAGGAGTGGTTAAGCCTCAGCCCAGAGACCTTTTCAGATGCCTGCCTTCACTAAAGAAAGGAGAAAACGTATCCCCGCTTGATGACTTCCTTACTCTATCAAGTAAGTACTTTCAGTCCTTTTCAATAAAGAATTAGCCTGTGTTCAGTTAGTAGGAACCGGGCGTCTCCCCCGTTGGGATGTGTTGGAAATTCGTATGTGATGCCCGACCCGCCTATCTCTTTGGAAGGTGCTATGAGATTAACAATCCATTTCTAAGGCAATCTTGTTGGCAGAGAAAGAGGAGTTTAGCTAGCCTGATAGTAAAAAAAAAAGCCAACTCACTAGGGTAAGAATCATTTACCAGTTAGCTCAATAGATGCGACGAAGACCCACATTCCCGCTTCTTCGCCTCCCTCGTCCTAAGCTAAGACAAGGGGCCTCACCCTCTTGACTTGATAGATCAAGAAGATTACCTACCGCCGATAAGTTTAGGGGTTGGGATTGGCTTCATCCCATTCTTTCATTGTGTCTAATAGCTGCTTTGCTGCAAATCGGGGTTTTTGCAACGCAAAGACAGCTTCATTTTGCCGATATGATTCCATTGCGGAAGACATACGGGCTAGGCGGCTCAAAGAGGATTGATTAATATTAAGTTTTTCCTCCATGCTCATAACAAAATGGAATTTCACTTCTATTTGTGAATAGCCTCGGAGAAACTGATGTAATTCGATTTTAGTTTCTTCCCTTCTCATTCGCAGTAAAAGCTCCTGCTCAGCCACAGGCTGCTCTGGCTCCTGCTCAGCCCCCCTGTGGCTGCCCCTGGCTTGGGGCCGAAGAGGCTGTCTCGTCTTCCGCAGCCCATAAGCAATCCTTCATCCAAGAGTTACTCCATGAGGAGTTCCCTTGTGAATGGCTTTCTGAGGACGGCCCGGCGGCTGCAGAAGTCCCCTCACCGCCGGCGTTGATCATAGGTAGTGAGGCGGGAAATTTCGACGCCTCACTTCCGTCGCCGCCAAGCATATTGAACACGAGACCGAACCCCCCAACCAAAGCACAAATATGGCTAAAATGCTCTCTAATACTAGCCATGAAAAAAGCGATTGAAAAGAGAATGGCGACATTCAACAAGAGCAAAACGAAAGGATTTATACGTTTTTCACTAAGAAAATGAAAGATAGTTATGATAACCAGAATAAAAACAAAAAAGCACAGGAGAAAGCAGGGTTTCGACCCCATAAAACAACGAGCTACTATCATTTCTTCATTATAGATTGAGATCTTCTTCGAACTTGATGCACAAATAGATAGAATTGCAGCAACTAGCATCTTTCCAGCCTGACTATTATGTGAAAAAAATCTCATTTATCATTATACCTTTCTTGTAGTTCCGCTTTTTGCTCCAAAATGAAGAAAGACTTGTAGGAAATCGCTGGTTGGTCCAACCAAGAAAGACATGGGACGGGGCTCCTGTGAATGGCTACCAGAAAGATACGGCTCAAAGAACAAACGGATAAAACTCTCACGAATGGACCCCCCGGCATCCATCCAATGCATTCTTTTCGATCTTGTACTTTCGTACACTGAACACCAACCCAATCTCGACAAGAGCCTCTATGAGAAACGAACTCACTTTTTCTTGTATCGTCGGAACAGTTCTACTATGCCTGCGGTGACCTGCCCACGTGAGGCACTTTGGGCGCTGGTTGTTCGATCCGATCCTTGAGACGAAGAGCAGAATGCAAACTTCTATTTGGTTTTTATCAAACTTATATATTAAATTACATGAGGCAATTCAAGGAGGAATCTTTCCATTATGGGAGCCTTGTTCGGTATCCGGCTTGGCGGAAGCCAAAGTGGATGGCAGAGTAGTAGAGCGGGGCCGGGATCGGAAGAAAGGGCGCGTTGGTGATGCGGTTGCTGCTACAGCCAGCCGGCACTGGCAGGAATGAGATGAGATGCTTCACTGGCGCAGGGATAAGTTTACAGTTTATGCATGCAGTTCGATAGTTGTTTTAGGTTGCCAACCTTAACTTAAGCTTTCTTCAGTTGACTTCATTGATTCATAGCTGCCACAGGTTTCGGGCGCCCGCTCCCCTTCTTTCTTTCGTGGGACTTCCCTCGCTTGAATGAAAGCTGCACTCGACCCTTATTTGTTTACTGCTGGGCCAGATAAGCGCTTGGCAGCAAACTCTGAACACACAAAGCTACAGCTCTAACTCAGAGGCTGACTGCACCACTCTTCCTTGTCTTCTACTTACAGAAAGGCTCACTCTAGGAAAGGATTTATACCCAGACTAGTCCTACCTCTGCTTCTAATGCTCGAACTCTTGTTTGAGTCCGAGCTCAAAGGACTAGGCTTGCAGACACTTCCTACTCCCTAAGAAGAGTCCTTAGGAAAGGAGGATCTATCTCTTTAAAGGAAGGGAATCAATCGAAGAGGATCCTACATCAGATAGATTGAACAGGCCTTTTGACTATCGAAAAGAGGCCTTATAGCCCGAGTCCTGAACCACTGGAATGGCCTTACACAATAGGGCCGCAAGTCAACAAGCAAGAGATCGTTTCCACTTTCCAGATGCAAGAGTTGCGACCGATTAAAGCGAGAAATTCGAGATAGAGGCCTATAGAGGCTTACTAATAAAGGGACCGGTTGGAACGACTGACAGAAGAAAGAAAAGGGTAATATTTCGAAAAGCTATTTACGCAGGCAAAAACAGAAGAAGTAGTTCACCGGGAGGATCGCCCTCCCAAGCGCTTTTCAAGTTGACTTGCTTTTAGGAGTGATCTGTTCATCTAACTATAAATTGAATATTGCTTCTTCGAGCAGAGACGAGCTGACTATTCAAAAATTTCATATAGAAAGAATTCGTCTTGCTTATGTGTGCTTCTTTTCATTGGATTGAGTGTGTGGTAGCCGCTTCTGACCGAACCGCTCTTAAATCACTCATTCTTGCTCGGTTATAGCTACCTTCGGTTACCATTCCGCACATGAACTAGACGGCACTTGGAAAACTCACATAGGGTCATTCGGTCACTACCTGATAGGATCTCTACCCTATGCTTTTGGTGCTCCGGGTAGAGAGCTAGCAGTGCGTTCCCTCACTCCTGCTAAAAAGTAAGATCAATCTGACCCGCTCGGGGCCTTGTCAAGGAGGCCCCTTCGCTAGTTAATCTATTTATTATCCCGCCTAGGGGGGGGTTGGCTGCCTCGCTCTCAAGGGGAAGAAAGAATAACCTAGGGGGTGGGTATACTTTATCGCTTCGCTCCGTTATGGAATGAACTCTTAGACTCCCTGAACGGAGTTCACTCGCTTGCACCTAGCTTAGAAATCGGAGAAGAATCGCTCCTAAGGAAAGGAAAAGACCGTTCGTCAAAAACAAGATGTCGTGATATATAGCCACGTCCTGTGGAGGGATCGAAAGAGCGGTATCCTTTATGCACGTTACTGTAGCCCAAAAATACACAGCGAATAGACTTTGGAGATAGCTTGTCTTTGCGGTAGGCACCCAGATACGGATAGCAGGCACACCCAAAAAGACGAAGATGAGTATAGTCTGGCACAGACCCTAAAAAGAATCTCATGGGGGGCTTACCAAGCACGGGGTGAGAAGACGATTAATTAGGTAAACAGCTGTAGAGAATGCCTCAAGCGATAGAGAAGGTGGTAACTGAGCTTGAGTAAGAAGAGTGAGGCCCATCTCTTCAATGTGACGGTGCTTGCGCTCAGCAAGACCGTTCTGCTCAGGAGTGTTTGGAAAGTGGAAGCATGAGCTAACCTGCTCGAACAAAGCTGCTTCTTCTTCATATATCTCTTCTGCTGCCAAGCACTTCCTAAGCCATTGATTTGAAAGTCGGAGACCACCCCACCTGAAGTAAGTACGTTCCCTCTCCCGATCTCATGTCGAATGGATAAAATATCCTAACTAAAAGTATTTAGGATATTTTACCCTATAGACTAACCATATGTATTTAGGATATTTTATACTCTGTTACCCTATAGACTGCCATATGTATTTAGGATATTTTTTCGAATGGAAGCAGAAGGTATACAAGGCCTGGTAGTGATGTGATCGATGCCTCATCAGGAAGTGTTGAGGAGATCATTCTTCCGAACTCCCTATGCCCTGACCTTTCACTGCTCAGAGTTTCGTCTAAAAGAGGATTTCTGGATGCTTTAATGCCATGTTCTTTGCGGTTTAAGAAGATGCTAAAAACGTTAAGAAAGTTCCAGAAGGGCTTGTAGGTGGCCATTTCGATAAAATAACTTTCTAAAATGAGCTAGAATATCTAATCCGAAGGTGCTGCTCTGTAGCCGCCCCCTGAAGCCACTAAAGGTGTAGGGGGAGCGGCGGCTAATGAAAAGAAGTGAAGCAAAGGAGACTCCTTTTGAGGAGTCGACTGCAGCGCTCACACAAGGGAGACTACTCTAAGGAGTCGACCGATAAGGGCTTGATGCAGTCTATTGCTCCTAGTAGCTACCTCGGGAGAGGGATGAGAGTAGTATTATTTAGTTCCATGAGGGAAGCTGCATCTCAAAGCAAGAAGTTTCACTCCTATCCTTACAACATACCAACAGAGCTGTGATCACCCCTCCGAGAACTTCCTTAACCTGCTTCAGCTTCAGCTAGTTAATGCCTCTATTCATGGGATGAGGATCGAAGAACTTACACCCATAAGGAAGGCGACTTACCTTACTCTAACAAGTAAGCAAGTAAACTACCTTCTTATTCGAATAATAATATTTCATGTGTTAAGCATCTCTCATAGTTAGCGGCAATGCGAAAGAAATGAAGCTTTGGGATCTTTATCCATCCGTTCTGGGCCCATTCCAGGTCATTTAGGGCTTTAGCTTTATAAGGCGCGTTCGGAATTGGACGTTGCAAGTAAGCTAGGCCTTTTCTCTCGTCGGATTGAGAGATCGTCCTTCGTGCCTGGGAGTTGAAGCGCTAGTTCCGTTTTCTTTCCATCCCACCGCTATCCCCTATCCCATGAAGGGCTACCTTAGCACGAGATCGGCATATTGCAGGTCTTTGAGCTTTTGTCCCTGTACGTTGAGAGAAAGGAAGATTTGGCTTGTGAAAGGATTGATGAAAACCTCCATTCTTATCTTCACTGATATCATCTTGGATCACAGCCAAAGGAGAGGGTGAAAAGCTGGTTCTTACGGATCATCCTATAGCATGTGATGAAAACTCCTACCGCTTCGCTAGTGAACTACCCACCAAGCCTTTAGTCCTAGACGAGAGTAGAGCTAATCTAAGCGAGGAGGCTCTAGGATGAGCCCATCGGAGCATGAAGAAAAGAGGCGACACGTGATAGAGAAAGGAGCTTATTCGCTCGACCCTTCACTACCGCTAACGCCCCTTGTGCTATACCCGGATTACTAAGATCGTTGAAGGATGGCACCTGGAGAATGTACATTGATAGTCGAACCATCAAGAAAATAAAAAAGAAAGATTGCCGCTTGGACAACATGGAGAAGATCTTGGCTGGTGCTAGTCTATTTTCTTTGATTGATCTGGGAAGGGCTTACCACCAGATCCCGAGCCAGGAGATGAGTTACTGCTTTGAAGAAGCTCGTTGTAACTGGTTGGATGAAGGAAGTCCCTGGAGTGCAGTGTCTTTGGAAAAAGTATGCTGAAGATGGAAGAGTGCACGTTGTGGAGCCTAGAGCCCGGGAAGCTCTAAAGAAAAGTGAAAATAGGAAAGATAGCGGAGGCTCTGAAGCTTAGGAGAGGAGACAGTTTCGCTGCCGTTAGATTGTGTGTCAACGTGAGTCAACGTCAGCAGAAAGGAGGAAGACCCAATCAACACAAAGCCAAAGCAGTTTGTACGAGTCTCACTTAGAGGAACTACTACCATCTAGTAAGAAAAGGCTTGGATCGAATAAGCTATATCTGAGCTAGCCGGCCCGAGACCGTTGGAAAGGAAAGACAATCTTTCACTTTCAATAAAAAAGAGCCGGACACAGCAGAAGAAAAGGCCCAAACCTGGGCAGAAGTCCCCTTCCGCGGGGCAACTAGAAGTCCGGTAGCAAAGCCAGGAAAAGAGCATTGCCAAATATGTGGATTTGCCGAGGTGCCCAACATTCCTGACTGATGGATGTCTAGATCTTCCCAAAGATGTACTTTCAGTGTCAAGAACCTACTAAACCAGAATCAGGCGCTCAATGGTCTATTTGAGGTACCGTGCCCGATTCTAAGAAATAGAAGAAGTTGCTTGACCTTCTCCTTGTAACCTACGAGCCAAAAATGAAGAAAGAATTCTTGTTCTAGCCAAAACTCATTTTCCACATTATAAAATCTGAGGGAGAGGGGCGCCTGCTAGAAGGTATCTAAGAGAAGCCCCATTACCATTCAAAAAGAGTTGATTCGAAGCTAGGCTCAGGAAAAGGTTGTCATTTGGATGACGCTCCTGGTCGGTCCTTCTATCCAGTGAAGCACGAAAGCCTCCCTTCACTATAAGGCTAAACTCTAGAGTCACTCATCTAGGATAAGAAAGGATAGAGGTATCAAAGAAAACATATTACGATTGAAAAGAAAGAGTAAGAAGTTGCTCTTAAAGAGAAAATTCCTGATACAGTCAACTACAGCTAGCGAGGAAGGAAATGGGAAGTAGAAAGCAAAGAGCACTGCTAAATAGGCATTAGCACGCAGAGCAATAGTAAGCTACTTCACTCGAAAAATCGAATTTCATTGCTCACCGAAAAAGGTATGATTGTGCCTTAAGCAAGTCCAGTGCTTTGAAACTCTTATTCATCATAGTAAGTAAAAAAGAGTATGCTTTTGGAGGAGCACAGGAAGTTGATTCCCAATTATGATTTGAAGCCGAAAAGCAAAGGAAATAAGAGGGGCTAGCTACTTGCTTTCTTAGTTAGAAAATTCTTTTGAAAAAAAAAAACAGTATCTCCCCTACTGTGGGAAGTCTGGTTTGCTGCTCTTCAAGTTAGAGAAGGACTTAAACCATCCGGGGACCGGCTTCGCGAGACCCTTTCGGTCCACACTGGAGAACTCGTCTCTCGGGCGTTGCTCTATTGGGCGGAGGATCACCTTTCTTTACTAGAAGAGCAGGAAACAACACACTAACATACGTAATTAGAGAGGTGAACCAGGTTCTGTTCTGAGCCAGAAACCCACTCTTAGTTTTCGTATGGATTAGATTGGGCCATAGCTAGGTGAACCAGATTGATCGAAAACATAGTCCGACTTGCATGTGTTAAGCATATAGCCAATAGCTTCTTAGCGCTTAGCTACTGCCTATAAGCTTAAATAAACCTGCTCTTACAAGAAAGTAAGTAATCTCAAGGCCCGGGCATTCATCCAATGCTTTTAGGCATAGCATTAGCCTCTTTCCGCGAGTCAGAAAGCCTGATCCGTGCGCTGATCCTTCTATAGTAGGAAGACAAGATTGCAAGGGAATCACTAGTTCCATGCCTTCTACTTAGGCAACCCGAATCCGCGTATACCTACTCTAGCAAGAGAGCAAACTACCAACGGATCCTGCCACTTCTGTAACAGAGGCTAAAAGGTGCGAACGAAGAAAGCTTGTTTGGTTAAAGTAAAGGCTTCGCACCTACTTGTCGTGTCTCCCGTCATAAGACAGCCGGCCAATACGAGGGATTGACTTAGGCGCAATAGCCTGTTTGAATAGAATCGTAAACCGCTCTATCGCTACACCCGTGTTTGCCCGCTACACCTGATCTGTTTACTTACTCTTACGCCGCTAACGCGCCCCTTTGTCAAACAGGAAACTTCCGATCGACTTCTGCCGGGTTGGTTGCTCGCTTCCAAAGCCCTAAGCAAGAGGTCCCATACTGTCCTGAACTAGAACTAGAACAGCTAACTCGGACTCAGGGGACACTTCTGACTTGTTAGCTGCAGGTACGAACGTAGAGAGTTTGTTAGGTCCCATCCGGTCTACAAAAATCGAACTCGAACAATTGGCTTTACTTTAGCTACATGGACAGTTTCACCGACCTAATGGCCAATAAACTACAGCTGGAATCCGGTTATCCTATTTATTTCCACTTCCTTATAGGCACCTCTATCTATAAGGCTTTGGAACGGCAGTTTCACTTACTTCGCATGTCTGGTGGACCTTCTTCAAACTGGCCTTTGAACTTTAGCAAATAGTCTATTGGATAGAGCGGAGAGAGCTCGTTGGGGGAGCTCTTTGCTAATCGAGGGCTTCACTTCCGATTTCGCTATTTTTCTTCCCTGCTCTGGTTCAAAACTAGCTAGGCATCTTCCTCAGTCTCGTTAACCGATTCACTTTCACTCACCGTCTCGTTACCACGCTAGCTTGAATAGCCAGGCATTTACCTTGGAATGGCGGACTGAAGACCAAACCTTCATTACATTACAAAGGGGCTCCCCTGTTTGCTTTCGCTTAGCCTTATCTTATAAGCCTTGCTAGGAGAATTCATAAAACCTTGCTTATCCTTCTGATGAGCAAGCTTTCCTCTAACTAAGTTAGACTGCCTCTTACGAGCAGGTAACCCACCTTCTAAACCATGCCCCACTAGACTTTATTCTGAGCTAGCTTTTCACTCTTGGTTTTCGTATCATCTTATTGGACTTATTTCAAACAAACTCGTTACACTCGCACCTGATTACACGGGAACGAAGAAAACTACATGGGGAGCACGCTTCCACCTGCAAGAACAGAGGGCCCAGACCATTTTTTCTCTCGATTCTGGCTCCTTCCCTCTTAATAAAAAAAGAGTCCGGTTCTTTCTGGAATGTGTGGAATCATTTTAGTTAGATCGTACCCAAGCCCGCCTCTATTTTCTTATGTGAAAGAGGTGCTTGCTTACTTAGCTCTGCTATATTATATATTCTTTTTTTTATACTTACCTTTAATCTACTCCCATCCACCGCCCATGCTTTTCAAGCATTGAAATAAGACAACAACCGGGTGTAGAGTGAGCCTAGAGTAGAGGAAGACAACCTTTACCGGTGGGCCCTTGACTACTTCTTCCAAACCTCCTACATATGCTACCGCTGCTGCAAGACCTCTTCTTCCCCGAGCCGCCGATAGGCCAGTGAAAGCCTTTCGTCCACAGCATCTAACTGAGCCGACCCGCCTTAGTCTCCCAGATCCACTCATTGACTTAACTGGGAAAGAATATTACGTACTTGAACCTCACAAGACAAGGGAAGTCGCCTTCTATTCGGGCGAAGGAAGATTCATCCATTCGATCTCGCCTGAAGAAGAGCAAAAAGAAGAAGCAGGAGGAGAATTCTTTGCGCTTGAGCCCTTGACAAAAGATCTTCACCTTTGAGAGCTGCACTGGGGCCTCTGAACCAATGTACGTACTACTTCCCGCGTCATGGCCAATGCACTATGATCCGTGGCAACAACTATCTATCTTGGAAACACTGCCAGTTTCCTTGCCGAACATCTCTTTTCCTTATGAGACTCGAAAAGAAACTGATTAAATCATCAAGAAGTAGTCTTTCAATTCCACTCTAGTTCACCTTACGCTATTCTTTTGCTCCTCTTCCATGATGAATTAAAGTAAGCGCAGCTATCCCCTATATGTGTAAGCCCTTCCAAGGGGATACTATCTCAGGGGCACACCTGGAGCCAGACCACCCGGTCTTTCTTTCTTCGAAGTCAGTGTTCTTACGGCAAAGCTGGATGCCTTCGACCTATCCGCTTCATTCCCGAGTTTCACTTCACTTGGACACAGCCAAAGAGGATAAAAGGGCTTTCTATTTCATCGAGCCTTAGCTTTGTTGAGGACCTAAGAGCATACTGGAAGCCCTACCACAGAGACTTTATCCCCGGAACTTGCATTGGTCATCCCTTCGTTGTTAAGGGAATCCACTACCAAAGGGGAAGTTTTTTCCTTTTTTCATACCAACAAGAAGGCCCTTATATAAAGTGGGATGGAACTTTCTTCGCTAAAGGACTGACGTGGCTTGGCCTTCAACTAGGTTTGAGTAAGGCAGGTCTACGATCAGACGATATTGCCCATTGATTTAGCCTTTAGTTTAGTAACAGTAACGATTTTCTTTCTTTGTAGGCTACTAGTTTAGAATCCTGGTGTCACTTTCATTCAAGAGGTTTGAATTACTATTTCCAATTCGATGCTAACCAACGTTAGAGGAAGGTCATAACTCGTATTAGAAGGAGATAGACCCGGAAGGTATCAAAATGGGAATTGAATTACGACGTACATAACAGAGTAGGAATTGAATGCTGCTATTGAAAGGGCTGCGGCTCTTGAACAATTTCTACATACCAAACAGTTACAGGGGAAGATCCTACTATTTAGGGTTTGGAGAAAAAGGAAGTCTTACATGTTTAGATAGAAATCCCATCCCTGTGCTCTATAGGACTGAAAACGATCGCTATAGAATACGCCTAAACAACCATAATCAAAGCCCGAAGATGAAGCGAGCAGTAAGACGGAGGGGAGGCCCATGCTAGCTCCACGCGGGAACGGGAAGAAGTCTTACTAGAGTCGGGCAGCCAAGCTAATCCGATGCATTTCTGCTTATCTTGGATGGGGTAAGTCAGAACTAAGAGCTATTGAGTGAGTTTCATTCCCTGGAGATTGAATTGGAGTGTCAGTTTCGATTGATCCAACCTAAGAGCATCTCGTTCTATTCCTTCTGCAAGCAAGTCTGTTGGAGTCTTTCTCCTTTCAAACGCAGGAAGGAAAGATGACTTGATAGCAGCCTTAGCCTAACCTAAACGGATAAGAAGGGGGGTAGGATTAGCATTTTGAGTAGCACCCCGAATAGTTCATGCATGCAGTAAATATTCTTTTTTATTAGGCGGGAGCATAGTAAGAAGAGAGTGGGCGAAAGCATATTCAATTAGATACTCATCCGCTAGGGCAGCAAGTGGGAGTTGCCGTCCTAAGGGCTTCCTGGGGGTTTGAGTTGCAGTGGTAAGCTAACCCAATCAAGTTTCAGTCTTTGGGCTTCCTTCTTTTCTGTCGGTTTGAATACGATATTTCTGAGGGCTTTGATTTCAGATCCAGTGAATGTGAGAGTTGGCAAGGAAGCATTCCTCTTCACGGATGATATTTGTATGTTTTCTATAATATTACTATTAGAGTTCTTATTCGAATAGTTTTTTTTTCCATTGCTACTTTATTGTCAACCAAGTTTTCCCCTACTAATACCTTGTAGGCAGTCCCCTTAGGCAAGAAGGGAAGATATTTCATTTTTTAAAAGGTAATTATCGAATAGCAGAATAAAGTTCCCAATAGTGTACATCTTTTTGCTTCACTTCCAATTATTCTCGAACTAGAGAAGATAACGAGGGCGAAAGAGAAGGACTGGACTGCAATGTCGCATATCGGTTGTTGCTATTGCTAAGAAGAATAGATCATTGTCGCCGCTATTGCTATTGAATCTGCTACTTAGACTGTGATTTGTTTCAGTCCATCACCTGCGCTTCTCTTCTTACTGGAGTGAAGTCGTAACTATAGAATCTCTGATGTAGTTTTGATCCTTCTTTCGAGCTAAGCCGGTAAGCAATCCTTCTTTGCAGAGACGAACTTCTTCGTTTTCTGGGAAGTTCACTCCCTCCTTAAGAGTCCAGCACTATCTTTCTTTATCTTAATATGGAAGATTGACGTCAGTCGAGCTACTACGTTACTATAACTGTACCAATGATGCTTGGGAGCTCTCTCATTAAGTGGCATTCCTTAAAAAAAGTATACTAACATTAACCTTTAGAGTATAAAAAAAAAAGTATACTTTTCAAAGTACTTTGGGAGGTGCTTTTTCTCGATCTTTTCTCTGTTACCGGACTCTTCAATCACTCTTTCTTAGGCGGGGGCAGGATTCGAACCTGCAATCTTTAGATCATGAGCCTAACGAGTCGACCAATTCCTCTACCCCGCTTCTTCCCCCTATCCTTCTCCTCCTGAATCCTCGTTGGTCCTTGTAAAGTAAAACCGATTTCTCGATTCTTGTTCTCTGCTCTCTTTTCTCTTACGTCATTTAGTTCTTCTTCCATTCTTACTAATACTAAGAAGAAGGTGACGTCCATTTTTCTATGAGATCACTTTACGGCATTCTTTAAGCTTTCTTGGTCACCGGACAGAGTGAGAACTGCTCAGCTTGCTTTCTGGAGATAGGTTTAAATCCTGGCTAAAAATTCGATAGAGATAGAGTCGTCTCTACTCTTTCTGTAATTGACTCCCTCCCGCTCCCAACCAACCTTTTCCTTTGAAAAGTCTTCCACTAGTGGCTGAGAGATATGAATCTGGATCCCGATCTTGTCTCACGGACTATCCCGTAGTGGTTCTGTGACCGCGCTCAAAATTGGATCTATTTCTTTGACACGGTCAACTGGCATTGGTTCAACTAACTGGCTGGCTGCTGAGCCCGAGCCTTGCCTTGCCCTGCAGTCACTCCGCTGCGGGGGCCGAACCTTCGCATCTACTCTCTCTTAGAGGATGAACCATGCCTTCGCTATCGCAAGAATATAGCGATCGAAGAGCTATCGCTCAGCTGCTTCGCGTATTACGAAAGCCTATTGCCCGAAGGGGGCGCAAGAGCGTAGGAGGCGTGCCCGAAGGGCAGCGGCAGCAGTGTGGTTCCAGGTGCTGCCGCTAGATTGAGATCTGCAGGGTGGCGGGGACTTCGACTGCCTTGTATCGGGTGAAGAAAAGAGGGCGGTAGGCTTAGTAGGGCTCGAACCTACAATATAACCGTTATGAGCGGTACGTTTCAACCAATTAAACTATAAGCCCTTACGGATCTTTACATGCAATTCTCTCACTTCGGGAAGAGCGGACGGAAAGAGAAGGCTTTTGCTCTATCTGCTTCTTCCTCTTCCCAGGAATGAACAATTGGAAAATACAAATCCAATTTGATATTTATTTTCTGTTTATAGATATATAATAATATAAAAAATAGAATATATATTCTATCTAATTAAGTAAGCGGCCCTTTCGCGACTCAAACCGCCGGTACGCTTTCCGGCTCGCAACGACTCAAACGGGCGGGGGCTCTCTATTTGCTTGCAATGCCGGCTGTTCGCCTTTAGTTAGAAGTGAAAGTAGACCGTTTGCCCTACACTTAAAAAAGGAAAAAAGTATGGATGAAGTAAGAAAGAAAAACTTGGTTACGGGAACCGAAGGTTAGGCCGACTACTTTAGTAGAGCTAGACTTCAAATATTCTTACCCTTTCTGTCAATGTTGTAAATTCCCAGGATACTTATGTACCCTTCTTGTGCATACAGTTGCCTAACTGCTTTCTTCCTCCGACTTCTTTAGCGACTTTCGGCTTCCCCACTTCCGCATCTGTCGTATTCGGGAAAGCTTGCTTCATGGCAAGCATTTAGCCTGATCTACTTCCACTTATCTACTCCAATATTTCGCTTTCAGGTGATCTACGACCACCCTCCAACCCTGGTCACAGCCAGGATTCAAGATGCCTAAGTTCAGTAAGTATAGACAGGCAATCTAATGCAACATCTAGTCGCCTTTTGCAACGATTGCTGCATGTAAGAAGAAAATCTAAGAATGTTTTTCTATCTTTTCCAGAAGTCACTCGAGAGAGAAGCCGCACCTTAGTTTGCATTAGTTCCTGTTTATGAAATGAACTTTGGCCGTTTGAAGATGTTGTTTCCAGGTTCCTACACCAGTACAAGCATCAGACCGATCACCTGCCATCATTGGTTGAGCTAATGAACTTAACACAGAACCCAGATGAGAGTGTAGTGTCTTTCATAGATCGATGGAAAAGCCTCGCCTCAAGAGCGACATTCATGATACCCGAAGGCGATGCCGTCTGCATTGCTTTCTCCAACATCAGAGGTTCCACCAAGAGTGCTATCGCGTTAGGAGACTGTCGAACCTTCCTCGACCTAGATGAACGTGCAGTCTGCATGGAAAGAGAAATCAGGGACAGAACTATAACCTAATATACCAAAGCAAAGCACCGAGGACGGAGTCGAAAAAGACAAGGATCAAGAAGAATACCGCTACCAATCAGGTCAATACATTACAGTCCACTACTATAGCTCAGAGACCCACGACCGCAGGGAATCGTCAGGAGAATAATTATGAAAGGAGACCGCAACAGGCAACTCAGCAGGCAAGGCCACAAGCTGCAGCAAGACCACCAGCTCCTCTTTCCGTTATATATGGCCCCGAAACCAAGCTTTCGCCTATAGGTATTCTGTTTGAAAAACAAGCACTTCCATATCGAACAATTGGATCTATTATAGGGGGCAGCTCGCTAGAGATGCGAGGTTAGAGCTAGCCGGGTCCAGCTAGCGGCCAAGAGAGATGTGCCCTCCCTAATCAATAAGCGGGAGGGGTCGACTAACCAACATCATACGCTTCCGCATCCGCAGCAACTTCCATCATTTCACAGAATCCAATTCATTTCGAAATCATCACTTGACCACCAGATTCTATCTTGAAAGGTTTGGAACCCTGCTGTGATCGAGGAAGATTACAGTGACGCGACTGGAATTCAGATCATGAATATTCCAAGTCGGTGTCTGCCTGGGTCCATTAGGTGGAAGAGCTATTTAATTTCGATGAAATAGCAGACAGGCAATGAACATTGGCTACCTAACCTTCATGGAATTAGAGTTTATTGCATATACTTCTTCTTGAAGAGAAATAGAGTGGCTCAGGAACATATTGGTAGAAGTACCGATATGGAGCAATTGTTGCCGGCCTAGACAATTGTGACAAACTAGAAGGCTGCCATGCTGAGATAGTACAGCTAGTCTTACAATAGGTAATCCAGACGTCTGCGTCTGATGTATGTGAGAGGGATCTTGACTGATGGAATATTTCCAGTCAGTATGTGGAGTCCAGATGAGATCTGGCTGATCCCGTGTCAAAAGGCCTTGGCAAGGACTTAGTGTCCGGAACATCGAGAGGGATGGGAAAAGCCCATAGTTAGTTGTGTTGTACTTTACGGCAACCCAACCGGGTGATATTCTCCTAGGTTCAATGGGAAAAAGAAGTCAATGTTACAACTGGTGAGAAGCACATGAATGCTTTTTTTTTCTTCCCCCCCCTATGGTCTATGTGCTTATTCCTGCATGTGTTTAAGTTCTCTTAATGACCTGGTAGGATTTGGGCTTAATCCTTAGAGCGCTCAGAATATTGGGATCCTAGGCACATGGCCGTAAGGTGCCGAGCTTATCTGTAAATAGTTTCTCTGAAAAGAGTGTGTGGCATTTCCGGTTTGTCAACATGGTTCTTAGAAAAAGACGAAATGCTTACCTTATTTTATTATTAGAGAAAGGGGGTTAAAAAGACACCTTTGCTGATGCTTCTTACAGGCTTGTCATAGATAAGGTGAAGAGTGGGACGAGACCAGGGGGGTGGTCGTAGATCACCTGAAAGCGAAATATTGAAGTAGATAAGAAAGCGAAGAGTTGGAGTAGATAAGAGACCTTGCACCCTCCCCAGGCCGGGACCATAGGTATAGGAATCAATCCACTGTCTCGTTGCCCGAGGAATCAGTTACAGTAGAGCCAAAGGCAGTGAATTGTTACGATGTGTGCCTCCTGGGAAGCGCGCATGCAGGTGCAGGTCTGTGCAGCAGAAGCACAGCAGACAATGAATCTATGCTATGGGTCCCATGCCTTGTTAGACGACCCGTGCTTCAAAAAAAGAGGTGCCAGCCCTAGGCGGAGGGGAGAGCGTAGATCGCCTTTACCAGGGGGATGAGGCTCGAAGCTATTTGAGTTGACTCCCGCGGCCTCTCGGTAGAAGAGGGAGAAAGCCCAGTCCTCTATCTCAGTCTCAACAGAAGGTAAGAGGAAGGGCCATTCCCTCTTTCGGGCTTAAAATGAAAAGCCATCATGTCAAGCTTCAGGCAACCGCTTTCTTGGATGATCTGCGGTCCATAGAATGGATCGTTCTCATGGGCGATGATAAGACCTTCGCCGATGTGCCTGCTTTTCACTATAGCTTCCTGATTAGGCCAGCTCTGGGAGGATAGGCTTAAGCCTATTGTTGCTAGGATTTTTGTTTGAGATAAGCTTGTAGACAGTGTTACACAGGCTTTGAGGAGCGGCCTGAAATCTTTCAACCGATTGGCTTCAAGGGACTTTGGAAGAAGAGCAATGAGCATAGTGTTGAACTCTTTTCAGTACCTTCCGAGATTGCCATCGATATTTCCTCTCCACCAACTACCTTCTTTCTTATTAAATAAGAAGTTCGCCGTCAGGCCCCACTCACAAACTAGCTGCCCTCTCACCTTAAGCATTTCTTCTATTTTTAAATTGTCCACTAGCCCCATTCATTATTGGAATGCTCAAGCTCAATATCATCTTTTTTTTGTTCTATCAACGAGGCGATCGAAGTGAGAAAGCACTGAGACAGATAGAAGTGTTCCGTATAGGTTCGTATATATACTGTGGTGCTATATGATCTTTAGCTATAGGTCTTGCGCAGTTAGTGTGTTTGCTAAAGTAAATATACGAGTCACGGAGTAAGAGGAAGTGGTAACGGTCGATGGATGTTCTTAAGTATTTGCTGACTGAAGCCTTACATCAAGGTGACAGGATTCGAACCTATGGCCCTCTGTACCCAAAACAGATGCGCTGACCAGACTGCGCTACACCTCGTCTCACCCTCCGAAGCATATAGATCTACCCGATCGATGAAGACTCGAACCGAACTCGCTCATCCTTTTTGTCACAAGGCCCCTCTTGAGGGGGAACCGCTTTTTTTAGAAAATCTGCCTCCAGCAAGATAGGGCGGCGCCAAAAAGCCGTATAGTGCAGGAGCGCTCACATTTTTTGGCTTCCTCTTTGACTTGCTTTAATTTCCAAACCCGGCTCGCTCCCGGCTACGGTTTGGACCCTTCGCCTGCTTAGAAGTGGATTCGAACCACTGACACAAGGATTTTCAGTCCTTTGCTCTAACCAGCTGAGCTACCTGAACCACTTTCCTAAAGTCTTTATTCTTCATCGAATAGCGCCCTAGCTTTATTCTTATAAGTCAGAATAAAGGGAAAAGCCCTTTTCTTTTAGAAAGTTTTTCGCTTGTTCGTCAAGCTTTCGAGCAGCTCTTTCAACTGCCACCTAATCTCCCAACATGCTCAAGAACCGAGAGCCGTCCAGGCCGGAGGGAGCTTGCTTATAGAAAGAAGATAGGCCGGTCAAACAAAAACAACGGGCTCTCTGCGATACTTTCACTAAGTAGTGCTATTCTGTCCTCCGGGGGACTGGACTCCACCAAGAGGTTCTTTCTCTCATGTAATTTCGCCCGCTCGTTCCACTTCCGTGCCGGAGGAAATGGGATTCGAACCCATGATACAATCTTCTTGTATGTCGATTTAGCAAACCAATGCCTTAAGCCACTCAGCCATACCTCCAAGTTGTTGATCGGAATTTGATGTGCCGGGTTTTGTTGGTTGCCCGAAGGGCTATCTGATCCGAAAAACTGCGTAAGCCGTAGCGCGCTAGCGCGCGTACTCTTCCTCCATGAGCGAGATTCTATCCAGTTCAACTGAACTGCCTAAGCATCCAAGCGAGACTCCATCCAAATCTGCCACTCGTTGGGCGACGCCTTCTTTTCTATGAACACTCTACCACTGAATGATGAACTTTGCCAGTCTCCGCCTCCGACCCGATTAGGAGAGAACACAAGGTCAAGCCAAGCCCTTACCCGCTTTCATTCATATCTATGATTCTTACTAGTAAGAATAAAGAGAAAGCCCGGGGAACTTGACTGTGACTCTTCTATTACATTACGGAGAAGTCCATTCTCGTCATGATCGATCCACGTCCTACCGTAGTGCCCGGAGAACTAGGCTTGCTTAGCTTACAAAGCTAGCTTACTAACGCGAAGGAATTTTTCGTTGATTGCACGAGCTAGCCAGCCCTTTTCTTGCTTCCATCCGCCTAGAAAAACCTATTAGGTGGGCCGACCTTAGGCTTGACAGCTCGATGTAATAGAGCATCAGCGAAGTATTTGAGTAGCCTCTTGGCCGATTACAACGGCACGCTTACTGATAGGGATTATAGATCCTAGACGGCCCCCTTGTAGATCAATTTTTAGCCGAGGTTGGTCCGGCCTTCGCAGGATCGTAACCATGTTAAAATGAAAATCGTCGGTCTGGTAATCGACAATCTCTTCACTGCAGAAGACTTGTGTGACTGGTCTCAGCACACCCATTTCCCTGAAGCAATCAAATACTTATTGGGCAACTTCTAAGTCTACGGTGTAAACCTACGGTTTACCTCCCGATTCTCCTGCTACTGTTCCAGCTCCTCGAGAAGCAAGAAACTACGGCTCGAAAGCTGCAAGCGATTCGCGAGAGGGGAGGGGTATGGGTCTCGATCTGGAGCTACTGCATATGCGACTGGGTCACCCGGGTATAGAAGGTATTCCTCTACTGTGTATGGATCACTGGCTAAGGCTGGCTTAGATGGGCTTGACTTAGACGGCTTAATAATGGCTTAATCTGCATAATCTACTGAATCCACTTAAACTCAGTTCACTAAGTCAACTGCCTATACCCCTGTTCCTTTCCCTGCCGGGTATGGATCTTTAACATAAATGAAATGGCATAAAATCTGATCTGTACGGTGAGTAACCCGGATAATAGTATAATATAACGAAAGAGATCTGTAAATGCTAAAGTATACTGCTGGATCTTGGTATGGGTCTACTAGTCATAGGTTGATATGCTGTTAGCTCTACGGGAGATAGATAGGTATGGAAGCCACTATGAGTATATATCAAGGTATGCTTCTAGATAAGGAACTGAGCCTCACGCCATAAACGGAATCCCTATCATGAGCGCGAGCATAATCAACTCTATCTACTGGGTCTATTGTACAGGGAAAGCCATCACTTGTCTCTAGCTCTTGATATGGAAGGTATACTACTATCACTTCTACCCCTTCTGGATCAACAACTGACTCAACCTTATCTACTAGTTCAGTACCAGTCCTTTCTTGATTGTAAAAAAAGGTTATACCGGTACTGATGCTACTACTAGTGCTTTGCCTCCTCCACTACAGGAGCCGGATAAGCTACTGAAGCCGCTACTCGTGCTAGTTAATCCATAATGAAAGCACGAGTGCTAAAGAATTTGCCGCTAGCTCTATTAATGATGCTATAGGTTACAGATATAGTACGATATGCCGCTAACCTCTATCTAGTAAGGTGAAGCCAGCTTCGAAAAAAAGGGGTTGGTTCCAAACCTGAGCAGAGTCTCTTCTAACAAAGATGGGATCAAGTAAGGCTGGGAGAATTTCAGTGCGAGCGTTAGCGGAAGTAGATCAACTGATTCACAAAAGCCAGGATGATTTCCAGCTCCATTCCTTCCTTCACTTCAGCTTCAGGTCGACAAAGGAGGATTTCATTGCTTGATCATTCAGATCATGCGCTACCTGCTCTTTTCTCTGGTTTAACCAAATAGAGTTTCCCAGTCAAAATCTGAGCTCACTAGGTGCTTTCTCGCTCCCTTCTGATCTTTTTTATCCCAGCCCAGTTTGGTAAATCAAAGTGTGCTTTTTCCATCTCTTGCTTAGCTTGGGTGTGTGCTTAATGGCTGGCTCTCCTCAGTACCAAATGCTGAAGGTGGATAGTCTTTGCGAGCAAGGTCTGAGGTAGTCAATGGCCTTTTCTTTCCTTCCAAGAGTCATCGTCTTTTGCCATAACGTCTCAAAATACGGAAATGGCGTCGGTGGTAAACACGAAAAGCAGGAGTGGCCCGCCAGTAATAGGAGGCGACAAGACGGGAGCAGACATAAAAGTTTGAGGAATAAAAACCTTTTTCTTTGTGCTTTGGCCTCCAAACAAAGTTCGCGTCTTGACGGGAAAAGGATTGACATCGAGTTCTAGCTTTTGAGATCAAAGGCTGGAGCCGGCCCGGCAGACTACGCAACTCTTTGAGGTTACGAGGTGACGACATAGATTCACAACGGCTTTCACCTTAGCTGGATCAGCTTCAATTCCTCTCTCACTCACGATGAAAGCTAAGAGCTTGCTCGAAGAGGGTGGTCTACGATCAGCTTTTTGTTGAATTGATTCAGGCGCTCAAAGGTAGGCTCAAAAAGTCGCACTCAGACATTCAGACACACAAACACAAACATGACAACCGGGGCACGTTGCTAAGGATGGGCTCCTGCTTTGAATATATAATAGATGAGCGTGACACATGCCATAATCAGACTAGAAGACCGACAGCAAGCCTTTCATTTAAAATGAAATTGTTTTGCTTTCTATGGATTCCCCAGAGGGGAAGAGACCCCAGTCAGCGACACAGAAATGGTTGAATCAGAGTTCTTGAGATTGGATTGATGCCGTGTATGTCTTTCCCTTCTGGCTCTCACCGGTAGACCACCCCTATCACATGCCAATGAAAAAGAACCTAAACCGAGGTGCTTTCTCGGGCTAACCTTCTTTCTTTTTTTTTTTCGGCATGCCGCTCCGCGAGCAAGGAGCGAGATGAGGACTCCTTCTTTAATCTGAGAAGGCGAGGCCCTGTTTTAGCAATGGAGCAGGGGGAAGAACTCAAAAAAAGAATGCTGATAAATCTCTCTCTTTTGTTCCCCTTTACTATATCTTCTTCCTTACTCATTGCTTGATTGCCGTAGAAAGCGAGAGCAAGTTAGGTCTGACTCCTAAATCATAGTCATTTTACTTTTGCAAGCAACCTTGGTTGACACAGTCCTACGATCACCTCAACACTAGTCTTAAGGGACTGGCTTCAACAAGCCATCACCCAACGAAAAAAAGGTCTTGGAATCGACTTATAGAAAACAACTGCTTTTCCGTTAGCGAGTACAGTTCAAGCGGAACTGAGACTTGAACCTGAGACTCAAGGTCAAGTGCCTACGTAACTATCCGGTCCGGTAAGTGAAAGTAAGAAGGCGTGTGGAAGGCAACTCTGTTTAGCCAGCAAGCATAGGAAATAAATCCCCCCGGGGAACTGACTATTAATGCTAATCCATTAGTTCTAGCTCGAAGTTTGCCCTTAGTTGTCTCGAAGTTAGCTGCTTGGCATGAGTAGCTTGGCTTGCTCATGCGGGGCTTTGGAAAGAAAGTAACCAGGGAATTCATATACTAATCTTCTAATCCAGCTCGAGAAGTTTTTTGTTTAAAAGTAGATCGGGAGTTCAAGCAGATGTTAAATTAGGGTGAGGTTTACTATTCTAGTCTACAGGCCACTTAGCTAAACGAAATCCTGAGTATCGACTTGTTAGTCTCGATGTGTAGCTGCCGTTAAAAGGCTATAAGTAACGGCATTCTCAGTTAAGATAACAGGATTCAAGCTTGCTTGTGTGTACGTGCTTGTTATAAGTAGATGTAGATGTGAAGGTGCCTAAGGAACCGCCCTAACCCCCTTAAATACGTTGTTAGAGGCGTTGGCTATTCGTAGATCTGTTATACAGGCGATTTAGCTACTTTCAACCCTTGGACAGCTATCCTTGGCATGCGTGCTACTGGCCCGCCTACTGAACTCCTACCAAGCATTCTCTCTTTACTCGCCTAAGGGTGCACTAAGAAAGATTGCTACAACGACAAAAGGAAAGAGTATATACACCCATAAATCGTAGACCGGAACTGCCCTCGCCTACCTGCACTGACTTCCTTGCCTTACGAAAAGCATTTCAAAAGTTGCATTTTCCCGTGTTTTTTGCTTGAAAAAAGGACCACTACTAAGGGAGAGGCGTACAGATGAGAAAGTAGGTGTCACGTGTACTAATTTTCTCGGTCTGTCCGCTGAAAGCGAGAGGTATGAAATCGCTCGACTGAAAGGAGAGGAAGAGGAGTGGCTCTACTGTAAAGAAGATAAACAGAATTAGAGTTACCGCTTTCTTTCATTTCGGAATGTGGGACGACAATAGAAGTTCTCGCTTTCAGAGTTTAGGTACAGGCCCATAGATAGGAATAGGGTGGAGGTTCATTTGATTCGCGCTTGATTACAAGAAGCTAAAAAAAAAGAAGGCCAAGGAAAGAGGCGAAACTCCACTAGAAAGGGGAAGAGTGGGCACTCGACCGACTATCATGAACGAAGTGAGGGAAGGAGTTCGGATTAGATCCCTTAGGAGAGAGACGGAAGGTATTAATAAATATAATAAGGTCTTTGACGATCCAGTATTAGCTAGCAAGTGTATGGACTCATACTTTGATGCCTCCCTAGTGGCCAGAGAAACCTTAGCTTCACCCTTGGACGTATCATCTACTCTCTCTAGCTCTCGACTTGACTAGAACATTTCTTTAGCTCTTTTGCCTTAGGGGCATCAAGAACCGGAATGGATATCACATATGCCCTTCTCTTTGATCCATAGCTAACAACTCACCGTACCAAGCGCGGCAGCCTCGCCCCCTCGGGAACGGAATCCTACCCTCTTGATATGTTAGCCAAACAGCCCAGATGGGACGAGACTAGTCCGATCAACAGATACTAAATGATACCTCCTATTCAGTATTCTCATTACTCCCATACCAAGGGAAGAAGTGCTCTCTATAGCCTTTATCTACTATGTGTTAAGAAAGTGTGGGCAAAATGGATATAAGCAGCAGTGGAATCCAGCGGCAGGATAGAAACGAAAGCGGGATTCAATGACTTATACTTATGAAAGTGAAGGGATGAAATCAAGAAATGGAATAGGAGAGGGATGAAGATGAAATAGATGAAGACGAGATTTCTTTTTACGTTACGCTCTGGGTTGCCCTAAATAGAGAGAGGGATTATTATGGGATTTCTTCCTCTTAAGCGATAAACCTATCCAATTGCTTTTCCTATTCTGTAGTTGCCGCTTTATAACAAGAAGTATCCGATGGATAAGCCGTAGCCCTGGAAGGAAGACTCTGGCTAAGGCGTTGGAGTGACCCTAATAAGAGGACTCCTTTATAGATGTATTTTAGCTGTCGCAATATCGGTTGTTAGCACTATGAATCTTTAGTTAGCAACGGAAAATGGTGAAATTGACCGATGATGGAGCGTCGTCAGGATAGAACCAATGAAGACCTTATTTGATGGTGGACTAGAGGCGCAGAAGCGGTTTCGTTGACCTGAGCCTGTCGTCGGTCGTTCATGATCAATAGCATAATAGGTGCACAAGAGGCACAGTCTTAGTAGGCCATTCTCCTTCGTTCATACTAGGGATCGTCCTTCTCCTTTGTTTAGCTGAAGCCTATCATGCCTTTCCCCTTCGTCCAGCTGGAGGTTAAGTAAAGATTCGCCCTTTCAAAGCCTCTATGTGGCAAGGCCCGACCAACCTCCTCTTCACGATTTGACCCTTTCATTTAGAGATATCCTCTCTGAACTCTTATCAGAGCTATGTCCTCTTGCTACCGCATCCCTTTCTGATGCAGGCATCCTAACCCTAATCCCACTTAGCAAGTTGGTTTACTTGATCAGGCCTTAACTGACTGATCAGTGAGCTTAATGAGCTAGGTTTTTGGTGTGTGTGTGTATTAAAAAATCCAAGGTGATTAAGTGGTCCTTGAGTGATTGAGGTCAGCCACTTACACTTTGATTATCAGCCCCTGAAGTGAAGCAGATAAGCTCAATCAAAGGGCTCTAAGGACTGAAGGCATCAAGATCAGTGATCATCATGCAATCAGACCAAGGGGTTAACTTCAAGGCTTAAACCCTAGGAGTTATGACTCAACCAAGGAGCTAACATGCCAAGGGCCTCACTGCATCAAGTGTAAACTGTAATCAGTGAGCTAAGAAGTCAACTTTGATTAAGTGGCTAATGAGGATTAACTAAGACTAACTATGACTAATTAAGTGTGAACCAGACTAAACACACTTGCTTAAGCATGGTTACTTTAGTAAAGTGATCCGGAGCTACTTTATCCATACCAGCTAGCAGTCTCGTTTAGGTAGTTTACTTACTTACTGAGTAGGGTTCCCAGGTGCCTATACGATTATTAAGGCTGGATGCTACTGTACCTGTAGTGGAGTGGCTTGAATCAAATCGGGAGAGTGGAACTTCTAACTGAAGCAGCTCACCTTAATCTAATTAGCCTGTAATTGACTTAGTTAAGGTAGTTTACTTGCTTAGTGCTTGAAAAGCATTAAGGCCTGCCTATTCTATTAGTCAAGCTTGGATAACATAGTACATAGGACTTAGACTATGAAAGACCGTGATTTTAGGCATAGACCCGGTTTTCCCTTCTGTGAGATAAGTCGACAAGTTCACTCGTTGCATCGGCAACAGGTCACTTGAGATTCGTCTTCAACAAATGTGGGCTAAAACAGGGGTCTTCTCTCTTTGGGGAATTCTCTAAGAAAACCTAGTTATGTTCACTAGAAAGGAGGACAATGAATACGCTCTCACTGGAGGTCCGTGGCTCATATATGACCACTACCTGACAGTTCGACAATACAATGGGAACCAGACTTTGATCCAAAGCCTGCAAGCATCAATACTGTAGCAGCATGGCTAAGGATCCCGCACTGTGCCCTATGGAGTATTATGATGAAGAAAGCCTCTCCTTCATTGGCAACAGCTTTGGAAGAACGATAAAGGTTGACCTCAAGACCGCCACTCAAGCCAGAGGTCTTTTCGCTATAATTTGTCATCAACTGAATCAGTACTTCGGTAGGACTCAGACTCCTATCGCGGGACGTAGCCTCACAACACCCGGACACTCTATGCCTTCCCGGTTTGCTTTCTGGGTGACTCTAACCCGGAGACTTTTTTACCTTGACTCTCGGTATCGGTATGCCTTCGATGATTATTAATGAATACCTTCTCTTCGTCAAGTGGAGTTATAGGCGACGAACTCAATGGAGTGAGTTATAGCGATCCTGCTACTGTGAAAAAAGATGCTATACGTGCTCAATTGGGTGACATTTGCGAATTAGATCGTGCTACTTTTCAATCCGATGGTTTTTTTTCGTAGCAGTCTAAGGGGTTGGTTTACTTTTGGACATACTTAATTTGCTTTTTCTTATTCGGACACATTTGGCATGGTGCTATAATCTTGTTCAGAGATGTTTTTGCTGGTAGTGGCCCAGATTTAGATGCTCAAGTATAATTTTGAGCATTCCAAAAATCAATATGGATTGAAAGGATTCAAAGAGGCCTGTAGAGAAAAAAACTTTTATCCAAAAGATTTATTCATTACTACTACATAAAGCACTACATTACATAAACAACCACATATGCCTTTACTAGCGCTTTAAAAGCATTATGCTAACTACATTAATTATTTAAAAAACATAAAGAAGTCAAAGGATAGGCCAACACAAGTAGACAGAAAATAAAGTCACTACTTTTTGAAATTTCTTCTAATAGAAGAGTCGACGGACTCTTCTATTCTAGTCTCCCCGGCGACCGCGGGTGACAGCACGCACAATTAGGTCTTCCTGCTCCGCCCGCAGCGCTTGCTGCCTCCTCTCCAAACCCTCTATGCGCTCTCTGGTAGCGCGAATGCGCGCTTCTTTCCTTGCAGGATCTATAGTTGTTCTAACACTTCTCAAAAGGAAGTTTATAACTCTACGGTGCTCTTTAATTTCATTTTGCAGTTTCCCATTTCGGCAGCAATTGCAGAAAGCCTGTTTGCAGCAGCATCCATAGCCATACGTGCTAGTACTCAATTTCTTTGATTTGAATTTTATGAAGTGAAGACACTTATCGAGCCTCCATTTATAGAGTGGTAGAGTAATATCGCCATGCAGTACGAATTGCATGGCAGGCACAATTCTGACTACTATAAGCACGCTGCCTGTATGAACAAACAAACTTTGCAGAACCGTTTCACCTAATCGATCGTGGTGAAGTCAGCAATGGATTCGGCGGATCATCCACGTCACGAATTGGATGGCAGGCACAATTCTGACTAGTTCTCCGCACTACTTTTCTGCAGTTGAAAACTATCATGCCTGTTTAATGAAAAACTGGCTGGCTCTGGCTACCTTGCGGAGCAAAGAAAATCTCCCCAAATCACACTGCCTGTATGAACAAACAAACTTTGCACAACCAGCTTACGTGGAAAAGATTCCATATTCTATGCCAATAGACTCGTGACATCCATGTACTGAGTCGTCAACAAATGAGCCGCGTTAAGAAAGCCCAAGCTTATACGCATTGGCCCACAGGGTGCCCCAATAGGGCCCGAATGAAAGACCCCAGCCTCCATGAACCATCAAAGAAAGTCCTACAAATGTGAAGACTTGGTCTTGCTCTTTCCTCGATGAAAGCCCACAGAAGGGCCAAAGCACAACAAGCCCAAGCCCATGCAAGAAGGCCCGCTGGATCTGTCCAAATTCAAAGCCCATCAAAGGTGGCTCCTCACATGAAATCATGCAAAGGATCCGAGCCCATCCAAATAGCCCAGAAAATGACAGCCATCAAAACTCCTCTTTCTTCTACTCAACCTATAGATTGCTGTTAAATAGGTTAAGAAGGGTAAAGGTTGTCCTAAGCTGAAAGAGTTGTCTGGAAGGCCTTTCGTTAACACTCACCCAAGAATCTCCCACTTACGATGAACAAGTCCTATCCTATTCCCTTTTTTCCCAAGCCAGCCTCAGTCAAGCTGCTGTGCTCGCACAAGGCCTTTCATTTAAGTAGGCCAGTAGGCCAAAGAAGAGAGGAGGCGATCTTCTGCTCGGATAAAGAAGGATACCATTGAAAGAAAAGAGAGTGACATCTGAATTCACTCAAGAACGGAAATCACTCCCTATATAGCCCGGAAGGAATCGACAGATGCTCTTACCCCACCACACTTCCCAACAACTCAAGTAAAAGCCTGACTATTGCTATTGAGGGCATAGATGAAGAAGGCCCCCGAAAGAGAAAGAAGTATGGAAAGAGCTTACCAAATTACTTATTCAAATGCGGAATTTCCTCATCTGCAGGCTGATTTACCAGCTTACGAAATTGCTTACTTATTAGAAATAGCTTTCCTCAGGCTTTGTCTTCATTCTGAGATAGCTTACTTTCCTTCCGATTATTCAGATTGTCTCGGTCGGGATGTGGTACCAGTAGATGGGATTGAAGTGAAAGAGGAAAAGAAGAATGATAATACTTTAATGTTGAAGTTGTAAAGGAGCCAATCCCTAGTGAATGGGCAATCTTTCGAAAAGTAGTCACCTCCGTAGTGAAATCAGGGGAGAATAACTCATCTATGTCATTCCGGGCCAGGGACTCTCTCACAACTATACAGGGATTAGGATCACTTATTGCCATTAGGGTCTCGATTCTTTCGTGTGGTCGCCTAGCGAAATATGATTCACCATGATGGGCTTTGACAACTAGGACGGGTCAGTCTATCTACTGCTTGCGCAATGGGTCCATTCTATCTATTGCTTGCGATCATCAGTCAACTTACTTTATTTCAGCTTTCCCCCGTGTGGGTATCGCCCGCTTCAAAAAGAGAAAAATGATCTATTGAAGCACATTCACATACTAGGATCCCCCGGAGAATGGAAATGTGAAGCATATCGCCTAGGCAATCGACCAGAATCCCAGCAACTAAGGTGCTAAGATCTCCCAT